GATTCCGTAGAAAGACATCACAATTCCTTGTGGAAAAAAAACTATTTCCTGAGACGGAAATAAAGATATCAAATTTCTACCAAGATAACTCGAGGTTCCAACCAACAAGAATCCTAATGAACCTAAAAAAAGGATAACAGCCCAGCAGAAATTACTTGTTTTTCGAGCCCCCGTTATAGGTTCTATCCATATATGTTCTGATCGACAACTCATACTTGATCCAGTTGATTTTTTTGGAATTGAGAGAATACCCCAAATGAATTTGACTTTAGTCCTTTTTTTCCGAAGTAACTCGCATCAACTAGCACTAGTTTGATGTGATCCTTTAGGAGTAATTCATTAAATTCGTTAGATCTAAACTAATAACATACCCTTCGTATGATCTCACTAAAGATAGCCAAATAGATATAGATAGACCAACTTTACAGTTCAGCTATCCGTCGATTCGGGTCTATTTGAAAATAGCTAGAATCCTTTGATCCCTATAGCATTTTCTGGAGACATAAGAGTTTTTCGGCGGAAGCCGCTTATACCATATTTTGCTAAATAGATATCTGTGTTATGATACAAGCGTCAGTTTTGAAAAAAAAAATAGATGAGATTTTGTGCCATCGGCTCTAAACAATCTTGTTTTTTTGAACATGAAGAAATAAAGAAGCCATTGCGATTGCCGGAAATACTAGGCCTACTAAAGGCACCAAAACAGAGGGAAAGTTAAGAGTTGTCATAGAATGGGTACCTCGATTTACTATTTGTACCTGTTATTATTATTTATATTTTATATTTATAATATAAAGATATCTTATTATATATAAAGATATCTTATTATAATTTGAGAATTCTAAAAGAATTCTAAATTGGAATTATTATTATTACTTAATAGCTATTAAGTATAAATATAAGTATCTATCTAAGTGAGTATATAATGTAGTTTTTCATCTTTCTACATGAAAGATTTGAAAGGATATGGATGAGATATTATTTTCTTCATTTTTTGCTCTTGTCTTCGAATTTCATTTACTAAGCAAAAAGTTTCTTAAAAATTAATTAGATTCTATTTATATTTATAATTATATTGAATATATTGAAGGGTTTGTTAGAATCCCATCCATCAGGGATTCTTAGTCAAAATAGGATTATCGTAAGATATAAAAAAATAAAAAATTCTATATTTTATAGATTTTCATTATATATGACGAGAAGAGTATATTTTTTTGATTTGCCTAATTTCACGAAAATAAGAATTTCATCTTTTATCTTGTTAATAGAGGCTTCTTGATCAATAATCAGGAATATAGAAAAAGGGGCGGATTTTCTGTAACTTTTGATTCTTTATATAACTTTATATAATTAGATCTTATGTCAACAAAGAAAACCCCATTCGTCTAATTTTAACTTGGATTCCGATAAACTAATTACTTGTTTGCTCAAAATAATTGAACTTAATGTTCTAATTTTGATTCAAAGGAAAGAAAGTGTGTAGTTGAAATAACTCACTCAGAACGCTTTTTAAAGGATTACGTGGTACGATTAGATCGAATAAGCCCTTCTGGAATAAATACTCGGCCGCTTGTGAACCCTCGGGTACTGTTTTATTCAATGTTTGTTCAATTACTCTTTTACCCGCAAAGGCAATGTAGGCATTGGGTTCGGCAATAATGATATCCCCCAACATACCAAAACTAGCTGTCACCCCACCGGTAGTAGGAGATGTAAGAATTGGTACATAGAATAACTTTTTATTTGATTGATAATCATATAAAGCAGAAGATATTTTAGCCATTTGCATCAAGCTCAAACTTCCTTCTTGCATGCGTGCCCCTCCGGAAGCACACACTATAATAAGAGGTAGAAATTCTTTAGTAGCGTATTCAATCAAACGGGTAATTTTCTCCCCGACTACGGATCCCATACTACCTCCCATAAACTGAAAATCCATAACCCCAATTGCTACGGTAATACCGTTTAGTTGCCCTCTGCCTGTTTGAACAGCCTCGGTTAATCCTGTCTTTCTTTGATAAGAATCGATACGATTTTTATAAGGCTCCTCCTCCGAATGAAATTCAATGGGATCCAGAGAGACCATGTCTTCATCCATAGGCTCCCAAGTGCCCGGATCGATCAAAAGTTCGATTCTATCTGAACTACTCATTTTCAAATGATATCCACATTGTTCACAAAGATGCATCTTTGATTTAAAAAATTTCTTATAATTTAATCCATAACAATTTTCGCATTGAACCCACAAATGCCGGTATTGTTGAGTTACACCCAGATGAGTAGAACTTTCTGGTATAGTTTGATCACTCGTTCTGATATCCTCGTTTTGACTACTATTTTCACTTTTACTACAAATGGAACTAGAAATGTAATTGTTACTGGAATTGTCATTACCACTTACAATGTAACTATCAATACAGATTTGGGACTGAAGATAACTGTCAATGCAACTATTAATGTGATTATTCCAAGTATACTGAGTATCATCCATGTAACGATC